CAAAAATCCAAACACTTATCTATCCAGCCATGAGGTAGATCGGCAGCTATTCCTCCAATACGAAAATAATTATGCATCATTCGCATACCGGTGGCAGCTTCGAATAGATCATATATTAATTCTCTTTCTCGAAAAATATAAAAGAAGGGAGTCTGTGCACCAATATCTGCCATAAAGGGTCCAAGCCATAACAAATGAGAAGCTATACGACTCAACTCCAACATAATTACTCTGATATAACTAGCTCTTTTAGGTACTTGAATATTTCCCAACTGCTCTGGTGCATTTACAGTTATTGCTTCTGTAAACATAGTAGCTAAATAATCCCAACGTGTTACATAAGGCAAATATTGTATAATTGTTCGGTTTTCTGCAATTTTTTCCATCCCCCTGTGTAAATAACCTAATATTGGTTCACAGTCGATAACATCTTCACCGTCTAGAGTAAGGATGAGTCGAAGAACACCATGCATTGATGGGTGGTGAGGACCCATATTGACTATCATGAAGTCTTTTCTTGTAGCTGGTGCAGTCATAGGTTTTTTCCCGATTCATTCTTCCATGAATTGCTGAAAATCAAAAGAGAGTCATCAAAATTAAAATAATTTTTCAAATTAACGAGTTTTTATCTCTCGAATATTCAATTGACCTATTAATTCTTTATAACGTGCTCTATTTTTTTTTGATAAATAAGCTAGCAGGTGTTGGCGCTTTCCCAAAATTTTCCGCAGACCTCTCTGAGATAAATAGTCTTTTTTGTGCAATTCCAAATGGGAAGTAAGCTTTCGTATCTTATTAGTAAAACAGAATACTTGGAATTCAACAGACCCCGGGTTTTCTTCTTTTTCTTTTTGTGAAATAACTGAAATGAATGAATTTTTTACCATAAAATAATTCCCCCTTTTTACAAATATGAATTTGACCGATCAGTAATAATAATATGAGTTAGTTTAATTTGGTATACATAATCAACTCACTTTTTTAAATAATAATTAAATAATAAATAAAAAGAATCAATCCAATTAAACTTGCATTCGGATAGGCATACAAAAGAATAGTCTATTTTGCATTTTTTTTTTCAAAATAGAATTGTTTAAATCTTAAAATTAAGAAGATTTTGTTATTAATTCGTTTTTAGAAATAATGGATAACCTATTACATTAAATTAGTATCATATATTAGACTAAAATGTAAGCCAAGTTATATGTGCATTTGTTTGCTTTCATATATCAGATATGGTACAGACATAAAGTTTAATTAATTACCTTTCAATTGTGGGGTACATACGTATCCTTAACAGACTGAAACGACTTCCATTATTTGTATCAAACCAATAGCGATTCATACAAGATAAATCTTCTAATCGATAATTGGGCCAAAGAAAGAATTTTAATTGAATTAATTTTTGTTTATCAAGATCTTTATTTTCATTCAAAAATTGACTAGAACTTTTTAAATTATTCCCATTACAAAATATTATATTTTTATCCATACCTTGACTATTCTTTGAATGGAAACAAATTAGAATTCTCAATTCTCTACGACGTCGAGACGCTAAAATATTTTCAGGGAAAAGCAAATAAAAATGCTTATTTCGAGTTAGATGGCTTCGAATGGATTTATCAAAATCCTCCTTATCCTTATCGGCATATCTTTGATCTTGGTATCTTTGATTAGTACGATGCCTACTCTTATGAACTAATGAAATATTTATGGTTTGATGCATAATAAACTGGCCCGTTTTTTTTACAGACAGACGAAAAGGTTCGATAATCAATCTCCCCCTTTTCATCAATTCTGTAAGAGTTAAATTCTTTTTAATCAGTATTATATCAAGATTCATCTCTCTCCTTTGAATAGAGGATAGGGTTATTTTTTTTGGATTTTTCAGTCTAAGCAAGAGACAATATACTTTGATATTATTGATCATTCTTTGATTCAAAGCACCATCCCATCTCAATTGAAAAAGTAAATATCTTTTCAGGAAGAAATCTAGTTCTGCTTCCGTATTGCTCTTGTATTGTTTTTTCTTTTGTAGTTTTTTCATGTCTGATTCCGAATAAGTTTCTGCAATCTCGTTTTCTTGGTTTTGTATATTTGAGCTAAGATCTCTTTGATTTTCAAATTCTTTTTCTTTTTTATTCTTGAATTCAAATTCAAAATATTTTTTTTTGTTCGACGGTATAAGTTCTTTTTGTTTTCTATTCATGTTTTGAGTTTCACTAAGACTTTCATTTACATTAAAATTCAAAAAAAGGAATTTGCTTGGTATAAGCCAAGGTTTCATTTTATATGCATTATAAAATAGTAAAAGTTCTGGGAAGAACCAAAGTTCTAGATTCGATATAGGATGACTTAATATTTCCGTATTCATTCCCATCCAATCCCATTTTTTTTTTTGCTTGGATAAATTGCTTTCTTCATTTTGATGAACCATAAAATAAAAAAGATCTTTTTTATCAACTTTATCAATTAATTGATAATTAGGAGCCTCGGTCTTAGTATTTTGATTTCTGTTGGTATTGACCTTGACCCAAGCTTCAATATCTATTTTTTTTCTAAAACAAAAATGGAGAATTTTCCAATCAAAATATTTTCGATCCTTATTTTTTTCCATATATATACTAGCACTTTTTCCTAGAAAATTATTGATAGGTATATAGGCTAATCTAGCAAAATTTTTTCTTTTTTGTGTATTGTAATTATAAGAATTCTTTGGAGTTGGATTTACTTGCAATGGTGATCTATAAATAGATAGGTCCTCCTTCTTTTCATAATTAATAGATCTATAAGATAAAAGATTATATCTATAGTATTTTTGAAAATTATCTTTCTGATTTGGTAATAAATATATTTCGTAATCACTTTGTTTTTTATAATAACTTAATTGTTCTTTTTCATATGAAACTTCTTTGTTTAAATTTTTCTCTTGAATTGTACGACATTTTTTGGTGCTATTTCGCCACTTTTGTGCTATTAATTTAGACCATCTAATCTGGGATAAATTATATTGATAATAACCTCTTAACCAGCCTTTCCATTGATTTTTTTTCGAGTTCGGAAGTTTCTTATCTTTGAATTTAGAATCAATTATTCCTTGTCTGCCAAAATAATTTTTGATTGAAGTTTTAAGAAAAAAAGATGTTGCGTGATATTCAAGAATAGATCTTAACTTAAACAAGTTAAGAACTTGAACTTGTGATAATTTGTAAAATACATATGCTTGTGAGAAGGAAGATAATTCACAAAAATTCTGTGAATTATTATTACTAATATTATAAAAGGGCTTTTGTATAGTTGAAATAAAGTCAATTGTATTTTGATTGGTTTTATGACTTTTTTCGTTATTTTTTTTAGTATTGGAAATAGGTTTATCAATCAAAATTTTTGTTGATTCAAGAAAAAGTTTTGTATGTATTCTGGGAATATTAATGATAAATAGAAGGATATCTATGTATATCTTTTCAATCAAAAATTTTATAAAAAAATAAAATTTACGAATTAATCGAGCACTACGTCTTTTTAATATTTGCCAAAGAGTTTTTGTTAATTGGAATCTTTTAGCATTACAACTACTTTTACTTTTATTAGTATTAGGGCTAATATTTATTCCTGGAGTCACTTTTTTTTTTTCTTTTGTAATTTTTTCTATTTTTTTTCTAATTGTACTTGTTCTATCAGTTAGACCATTTATTTTTTTTTCTGTCAGTAAAAAATTTGTCCAATTTCTAGATCTAATTTGATTCATAGATTCATTAATTATTTGCTTACCCATTATAGAATCGTTTGCTTTTTTAGTTTCGCTTGATTTATTTACTTCTTTCAATCTACTAAATCGAAATATATTTATATTTGAGATTTCTTTTATTATTAGTTTTAAAAATAGAATATTTTTGCTAAACCTTTCTTTTGTTTTTTTTGAGAGAGTTAGAAATAATCTTATTCTTGCTTTTAAAACTTGTAAAATTAAAAAGGATTTTTTTTTTAAATTTACAAATGTTTTTTCGAATTTCTTTAAAACAGGTTCAAAAAAGGAAGGCCTTTTTCGGGGAGAACCAAAAGGGATTTCAGTTACCATTCCCCAAACTGTTAAAAAACAAAAAGCATCTTTTTTACCTTTTTTTTTCATTCGATCTAGATAAGAATACCTTAATTTAGATCCGTGCCAAGGTTTTAGATAGAAAGGAAATAGGATTTTTATCTGAATACCATCTAGTAACCAATTTTTTGGAAATTCTCGTTCTGATAATTGAACACCATTATAAGTACATTTAATATGTATTTCTCTCTTCCATTCCTTTAAATCTTCAGACCATTCAGGAAATTGCAATAGTAGCATACGGACAATATTTTTAGCTATTATTAATGAAGGTAATAGAATAAATTTTCTAACAGTTGATTGAGTTATTAACATTAAACCCCTTATTATTTGCGCAAATGGAATCGTATCCCAAGCTTCCGCTATTTCTATTCGTGCTTTTTCCTTTCTTTTGTTTTCTTCTTTTTTGTCCTTCTCTTTTTTTTTTTCTTCTTTTCTCTCTTCTTCTGTATAATCTGAAATTTTGATTTCTGCTCCCTCTCTCATCCAGTTTCGAAAAATGAGTTTCATTAGTCCTGAGGTATCAAAAGAAAAAAAACTCAATTTATCTATTCTGTTCAAAAATAGGAGAGAATGCACATTTGCTTGAAAGAGTTCCCAAATAACTGTTTTACGTCTTTGTGCTCGGATAGAGCCTTTGATTATGTCTCTCCGAAAATCCGATTGTTGTGAATAGCGTATTAAAGCCACTTCGTCTGTTTGATCAGGGTTGTTAGTATCTTTAGTAGTAGTATCATTATTTTGCTCGTTATCACTAAAAATTACTACACGTTTGAATTTTCTTGAACGAATCTCATGATCAATGGGTACTTCTTCTTCACCCTCTCCTTCTTGTTGTTCTAATTCATTGATTAATTTATACGACCATCGAGGTACCTTTTTACTAATTTCTTTGATTCCA